AGTCTAGGGTCTATCGGTAAGGACGTGAAATACGAAATAACAGGGGAGAGACTTTGAACTTGTTTATCCTAACTGAAAAGGGTGAATTGAATAGTTAATTGAAACATCTTACTAGACTATGAGGAATACATCAACTGAGATTCCGTGCGTAGCGGCGAGCGATAGCGGAGGAATTGTCTCAAACAGATAATTAAGATGATTGGACATCTAGACTAAACCCCGATAGACACCTATAGAGAAAGTACCGTGAGGGAAAGACTCAGAATTGGTTCTCAAAGTTACCTTTTGCATAATGGGCCTGCAAGATAAGATTTGGCAAGCTTAAGTAGTAAATGAAGGCGTAGTAAAAGCAAGGGAAAACTCGTCAGTCAAATCTCCCGAAACCAAGTGATCTAACCATGGCCAGGTAGGAATCTACGTTGTACAACTACGTTCTCCTGACCGAACCAATGATTGTGGCAAAAATCTTGGATGAGCTGTGGTTAGCGGTGAAATACTAATCGAACTTGGAGATAGCTGGTTCTCTACGAAACTTATCTTAGTAAGGCGCTCCAAGTTGATTCGCCCCCAAATCAGGGGGGCCTGAATTACTGGTGTAGCAAGACTATGGCGATAAGGCCCCTAGTCAAAAGGGGTAAGCCCTAACCAGAAATTAAAGTCACTAATATAGATTAAGTGTATAAAGAGGGTCCAACTTAGACAAACAGGAAGTAGGCTTGGAAACAGCCATCTGCACAGGAAAACGTAAAAGTTCACTGAATGAGCTAGGAAACTCTAAGAATTAAGGCGGCTAAATCTGTAACTGAAACTCTGGAAGCTATAAGGAAGCTAACTCTGGAAGGAAGTCAGCAGCTATTGGCTTGGTAGTAGAGCGTTCTGTATGTATCCACCTCGTGAGATAAATAGAAGTGATAATGCAGGCATGAGTAGTACAGGATTCACTCCCAAATAAAATATTTATACAGCTTCTAAGGGCATTACGCCCGATGGATTATAATTCTTGTACCTGTTCAGGAAAATTATTATACGAAATACCTTCGACTGTTATTTATGGGACTTAGATCTAGGCATAATTTCTCTTAAGGAACTCGGCAAAATAAGATCTCGACTGTTTACCAAAAACATAGCTCTCTGCTAAAGGTTGACTGAAGTATAGAGGGTGAATTCTGCCCAATGGTTGTATAGTGAAACTGAGGACTAACGTCTAAGGCGAAACCCAACTGAATGGCCGCGGTAACTCTGACCGTGATAATGTAGCACAATAAATAGCCAATTAATTGTTGGCGGGTATGAATGGAACCACGAGGGTCTTACTGTCTCAAGAGGAAAGCCGATGAAATTATAGTTGTAGTGAAGATACTACATAAACATTGTAAGACGAAAAGACCCTATCGAGCTTTACTGGATACCGATAGCGTTAGCTTAGAATGATCGATACTAAGTATCCTAATTCTAAGTTAATAAATTTTGTTGGTAGGACAGTTTAGTTGGGGCGACTACCTTTGAATAAGAAACGAAGGCGAGCTTATGGTATTATTAAAATCTCATTAGCCTCACAGTGAGGGGGACATCCCTAGCTGGCACAAGGAATTACACATAAGGTACTATATAGAGTGGGTTCCTATGTGGGCGCTAATGACCCGATATGATTATCCAAAATAAATATCGAAAGCGGATAAAAGCTACCGTAGGGATAACAGCGTAATATTGTCGGAGAGTTCTTATCGAGGACAGTGTTTGCGACCTCGATGTTGAATTGCGGTGCCCTGGTGCTGTAGAAGGTACCTTAGGTTGGTCTGTTCGACCATGAAAACCGTACATGATTTGAGTTCAGAGCGTGGTGACACAGCTCGGTTTCTATCTACAATGTTCAATCCCAACTTTTCTGAGTCCTAGTACGCAAGGAATGGTCTCAGCGATGCTCGACTATATTGGCCCCCATCGACGTAATCAACTTCTGGCTGCTGCAAAGAAGGAGAACAAAAGGTTTAGGGATTAATAAGGTGCCACAAAGGTGGCGCACCTTCTCAGGTGCCATGTGGGTGCATAGCCCCTGGTACCCTATGGAATTAACACTAGGGCTCATCATACTAATAGTGTTGACGTATGGATTAAAGGCCCCAACTCTAAGATTAGCAACATTCTGTTTAGGAGTTATATTACTTCTGAGTGCTGCTGGGTTCTATACGCTCACATTAGCTGAACCCCATCTGCTATGTTGGACACAGGCTATTAAGATGTTGGTGATGCTAAGTGGGTTAGCCGTACTATGTATGCTGGACCATCGAACATCGCATCGATCAAGCTCTTTATTGATTTTATTAGTGATCTTAGGTAATTTATTACTTATTGGATCAACAAATTTAATTTCGATATATTTAGCATTAGAAATGCAAACATTATGTATGTTTATCTTAGTGGCTTATAATAAAAACTCACTGTTATCAGCAGAAGCTGGGTTAAAATACTTCGTGTTAGGGGCACTATCTTCGGGGTTGTTCCTGTTTGGTTGTGCCTTAATTTATGGCTCCACAGGAGAGCTTGAACTTCAATTTATTCGTATGAGTATAATATCTTATGGAGCATTAGCTGGTAAGTGTCTTATTACTGTCTCATTATTATTTAAAGTATCTGCAGCTCCATTTCATATGTGGGCCCCCGATGTCTATGAAGGGGCTCCAACTTGGGTAGCTGCGCTATTATCTATCGTGCCTAAATTAGGGGTACTAGCTATTATAATACAAATAGGCCTAAATGAAATAGGATTATTAATGGCCGGATTAATCTCTTTGGTTATTGGGGCTATAGGAGCTTTGAATCAAACTCGTATAAAAAGATTATTAGCTTATAGCGGGATAGGTCATATAGGGTTTGTGCTGCTTGGAATAGCTATAGGGTCTATAGAAAGTATTCAGGCTAGTTTGATGTATATAGGTGCCTATATATTAACTCAAGTACTACTTTGGTCTGTAGTACTTATTATATCTCCTAAAAAAGATATGCTTATTGAGTTTAGTGGTCTTTCAAGATTAAACCCAATCTTAGCATTAGCATTAGCTGCAGGTTTATTATCTACTGCAGGAATCCCCCCTTTAATTGGGTTTTTAACTAAATGGTATATTATCTTAGCAGCTGTTGGTCAAGGTTACTATCTTAGCGCTTTAATAGCTTTAGTATGCTCCGTAATAGCTGGAGTTTATTACCTTAGATTAGTTAAAATTATGTTTTATCAACCTTTGTCGGCGCCTTTAGTAATAACAAATATACTAAATAACAGCCCCAACAACACCGCCCCCACAGGGGCGGCTAGTACGGGTTTTGTGGGGCTGGGCAAGGCCATATTAATAGGGGTAAGTTTATATTTAGTATTAACGATTATATTATGTCCTAGTTTGTTTTTTCAGTTAACACATTTGATTGTTTTAGATTTATTTCCATGTATCTTCTAGTAATATTAATACCGTTATTAAGCGCAGTTGGAAGCGGACTAGGGGGTCGTTATCTAGGAAGGAAGGGAGCTGGTTTGTTAGCTTCTGTGTGGGTTCTCATCAGTAGCCTTCTTTCTTTTATCTTATGTTATGAAATTCTTATTAATGGGTCCACAGTATATATAGAGTTAGGAAGATGGATAGAGTCTGATTTACTAATAACTAATTTCGGCTTACAATTTGATGTGGTAACAGCTGTAATGTTAATAGTAGTAACCACAATTAGTGGGTTAGTTCATGTCTATTCTATAAGTTATATGAGAGAAGACCCCCATTTACCCAGATTCATGAGTTATCTATCTTTATTTACCTTTTTTATGTTAGTTTTAGTTACTAGTAATAATTATGTGCAATTATTTATCGGTTGGGAAGGTGTTGGTTTATGTTCTTATTTATTAATTAACTTTTGGTTTACACGTATACAAGCTAACAAGGCGGCAATTAAGGCAATGTTGATTAATAGAATAGGAGATATAGGATTAATGTTAGCTATCATATTAATCTGGAAAGAATTTGGGGTATTAGATTACTGTAGTTTGTTCTCCACCTTGTCTCCATCTTCAGCGTGTACTTGGATTTGTATATTACTAACTATAGGGGCTGTAGGAAAATCTGCCCAATTAGGGTTACATACTTGGTTGCCAGATGCTATGGAGGGTCCCACACCCGTTTCAGCCCTAATTCATGCAGCAACAATGGTAACAGCGGGAGTATTTTTAATTATAAGATCAGCTCCCCTTTTTGATCACTCTCCAACTGCAACAATTATTGTGGGTTTAGTTGGCTCCCTAACTGCTTTCTTTGCTGCCACAGTAGGATTAGTACAATCGGATATAAAAAAAGTTATTGCCTATTCTACTTGTAGTCAATTAGGATACATGGTAATGGCCTGTGGTACTTATAGCTGTACAAGTAGTTTATATCATCTACTAACTCATGCTTTCTTTAAGGCTTTATTATTCCTGGGAGCAGGTTCAATAATTCATGCCCTTTTAGATGAACAAGATCTTAGGAAGATGGGGGGAATAATTAGGGGCCTACCTTTAACTTATATATTAATGTTGATTGGTTCATTGTCTTTGGCTGGTTTTCCCTATTTATCTGGATTTTACTCTAAAGATTTAATATTGGAATTAACTTATAATAGTTATTGTTTAATATCTATTTATTGGTTGGCTTCAATTACAGCCTTCTTAACTGCTTTTTATTCATTTCGACTAATATACTTAAGCTTCGTGTCTAAGCCTAATTTAACACGTATGAGCGCACAACACTTACAAGAAGCTGATTGGAACTTACTGGGCCCTTTATTAGTATTAGGGGTAGGAAGTATTTTAGTTGGTTATATAGCTCAAAATATGGTGTTTGCGCCAGGTATACGCCCCTTGCCACTTGTGCCCACAATAGTCTCTTTAGCACCAGTTATTATGTCTGTAACAGGGATATTATTAGTGTTTATACTTCGTCCATATATTATATATTATATTACACGCCCTAGTATATATGGATTCTTATTTTATGCCTGGGAGTTTAACCAAGTAGCAAATTATTATATTGGAAGCACAGCTTGGAAGTTCGGTCATATTGTTTCTTATCGTACTATAGATAGGGGGATTTTAGAGATTTTAGGCCCTACTGGAATAGCCCAATTTATGGTTGATAGAACTAAAGAGTTAAGCAGCTTACAATCTGGTTTATTATTTAATTATGCATTAATGATATTAGTCGGGGCAGCTATCGCACTTAAGTATCTACTCGTCAATTAATAACTATACCGTATGATCTCCTAACGGTCACCGTATGGTCTCCTTAGAACGTTAATATGATATTAACTTGTATAGTGGGCTCTATATTAATAAGTATAATAATAATCGCATTAATTCCCAGGGAAAATAGTATGAAACTACGCCAGCAAGCGTTGGAGTGGTCTCTGATAACATTTGCTCTTTCTATTTTATTATTAGTTAACCTTCATCAAGAAGCTCAATTTCAACAGATAATAGAATTCAATTGGGTAAGTACAATAGGTTGGTTTGAAGGTTCTCCTATATTATTTGCTATTGATGGGATCTCTATATTTTTCATTGTACTAAGTACTTTGTTAACACCAATTTGTATTTTGGTAAGTTGGAACAGTATTAAGTTTCTTGTTAAGGAGTTTATTATATGTCTTCTAGGTATTGAATTACTATTAATTGGAGTATTCTCAACATTAGATCTATTAATATTTTATGTGTTATTTGAGAGTATATTAATACCAATGTTTTTAATGATAGGAGTGTGGGGAGCTCGGGCAGAGAAGATAAAAGCTGCTTATTATTTCTTCTTTTATACTTTAGTTGGCTCAATATTAATGTTACTCAGTATAGCAGTTATTTATAGGATAACCGGCACAACTGACTACCTATCCTTAACTAACATTCAGATTGACAGTAACATTCAAATTTGGTTATTTATAGGTTTCTTCCTTAGTCTAGCAGTTAAGATACCAATGGTACCCTTTCATATATGGTTGCCTCTTGCGCATGTTGAGGCCCCTTTAGCTGGCTCAGTGATTCTAGCTGGAATATTATTAAAATTAGGAGGTTATGGATTCATTCGATTCGCTTGGCCTATTTTCCCTGAAGCAACAGAGTATTTAGCACCAATCATATTAACGTTATCATTAATAGCAGTAATATATGGGAGTTTAACTACTTGCAGACAGGTAGATGCGAAACGTTTGATAGCTTATTCCTCGGTAGCTCATATGGGAATAGTAACAATAGGCTTATTTACTCATACGATGGAGGGTTTAATAGCTTCTATATTCTTAATGATAGCTCATGGAGTAGTTAGTCCAGCTTTATTTATAGCAGTAACATTGCTCTATGAAAGACATCATACAAGATTAGTTAGATATTATAGAGGAGTGGTTATGACTATGCCCCTATTTTCTATCGTGTTTATGGTGTTTACTTTAGCTAATATCGCTGTTCCTCTTAGTTGTAACTTTGTTGGAGAATTTTTATCCTTAGTAGCTGCTTTTTCTACTAGTACATCATTAGGAGTTCTTACCTCAACTAGTATGGTCATAGCTGCTGCTTATTCGTTATATTTATATAATAGAATCTGTTTTGGGCAACTTTCTCCATATTTAATATTTTCGAGAGATATTAATAGACGAGAGTTTAATGGGCAATTACCGTTAATAGTAGCTATTGTATTATTGGGGATAGTTCCATACCCCCTAATAGAGTTAATTCGTGTGTGTTTGCCTAGATTCTTATAATTTTCCTCTTTCCTACTTGGTAACCTACTATGTACGAAGTACTTGGTTTTATATATATATGTGTATTTTTTTATCTTATCTTTTTTAACGTGGTAGAGGCAGGAGTTGAACCTGCATAATCAGATTATGAGTCTGAAAACTTACCGTTAGTTGACTCTACAAGCTGAGCTTAGCTAAGCACTATGTAACCATGGCCCGGGCTAAGAACCCCACCAATAAATACATACATATAAAAACAACCAAACCACATCTACAAAATGCCAATACCAACTAGCAGCCTCAAAACCAAAATGATGATGACGAGTATAGTGATAACCTATTAATCTAGTTAAACATACAGTCAAAAATATAGTTCCTATAATAACATGAAAACCATGAAAACCTGTAGCCATAAAAAAGGTTGAACCGTATACGGAGTCTGAGATTGTAAAGGGCGCTTCGTAATACTCCATAGCTTGTAGAGCTGTAAATTGAATCCCAAGTATTACTGTGCAAGTAAGTGATTGTATGGCTTCTAATCTCTGTCCGCTAACTATGGCGTGATGTGCCCATGTAACTGTTGCTCCTGAACTAAGTAATATAGCTGTATTTAATAGAGGCACAGAAAATGGGTCTAACACTTCTATACCAACAGGGGGCCAAACAGCCCCTAACTCTATAGTGGGTGATAAACTACTGTGAAAGAAAGCCCAAAAGAACGCAAAAAAGAAGCAAACTTCAGAAGTAATAAAAAGGATCATACCATATCTTAATCCTCTTTTTACTATCTGAGTATGATGTCCCTGGAAAGTGGCTTCTCTAATAACATCTCTCCACCAAACAATCATTGTTAATATTAATGTAATTGCACCTAAATACATTATCCATGTATAACTATAATGAAAATATAATACTGAGCCTACTGTAATTAGTAATGCCCCAACTGAACCTATATAAGGCCATGGACTAGGATCCACTAAATGATAGGGGTGATAAGCCTTACTCATGGAGACTAATACTCCTACCTGTATGCACCCACATGGCACCTGAGAAGGTGCGGAAATGGTTAATGTAGATTTAGAGTATCATTAATGTATATGGCAGTTAACATACAAAATACATATGCTTGAATCAAGGCCACGGCAATCTCTAGTAAAGTTATAAAAACCATTACTAATATTGGACCTAAGCTTAATACTAACATTCCATTACTAATCATTGCAAACCCAAAACTTGCTAATATAGCAAATAAAAGGTGCCCAGCAGATAAATTAGCAGCTAATCGAACACCTAAAGAGATTGCCCTGGAAACATAGCTAAGTGCTTCAATTGAAACTAATAGGGGGGCTAATATTAAAGGAGCTCCACTAGGCATCATCATTGAAGCAAAGTCCCAACGGAATTGTGTTATCCCCAATATTGTCACTGCTATTAAAATAGATAAACTTAATCCGAAAGTAACAACAATATGGGCAGTTGGGGTAAATACATAGGGAAATAGACCTAACAGATTTAATCCAGCAATAAACGTAAACAGAGTTATAATAAGAGTAAAATATTGAGTCCCCTTATTAGCTGTAGAATCTTTAACTAATCCTAAGAAGTGGGTATAAACAATCTCTTGTATAGATTGCAATCTTGTAGGTATTAGTTTATATGAACAACTTCCTATTAGTATTACGCTAAATAGGATAAGCATCATAATAGAAGAATTAGTGATTATTCCTCCAATTATCCGAACTACATTAAACTGATCAAAAAAAGAAGCTGCCATGTTATACACGCACGTAGTGCCTACGAAGTGGGCTTATTTATGGAGTATATCTTGTAGTATAGCATATGCTCTATTAACCCCAAGCCCTTTACTAGGGGCTGCCCCCTCTTCTTGTAATATACTTCTTATACGTAAGTTATTCTGAATTTTAGGTAAAATAAACAAACTCATAATACTATAAAGTGCTAACAAGATTATTAATGTCCAGCTATATTGAGTTAAATAAGCAGTTATATCTAAGTGGGGCATATTAATATATATCTATTTATTAAGATATTTACCTGGTTAGATTATAAAGATCCCCTAAAGATCAGCACATAATGAAGATAGCCAGCTGATATATTTATCCATGCTAACAGCTTCTATAACAATAGGCATAAAGGAGTGATTAGCGCCACATAACTCGGAACATTGACCATAAAATATCCCCGGTCTTTTAATTAAAAATCCAGTTTGGTTAAGACGTCCAGGTACAGCGTCCATTTTAATACCTAATGAGGGCACAGCAAATGCATGAAGCACATCTGCCCCTGTAACTAAAACTCTAACATGAGTATCAATAGGAACAACCATTCTATTGTCAACCTCTAACAGTCGAAGATCGCCCGGTTCAAGCTCAGATGTAGGCACCATATAAGAATCAAATTCTAAGGTACTATCTTCACCTAAGGTAGTTTGATAATCTGAATACTCATAAGACCAATACCATTGATGACCTATGGCTTTTACTGTCACACCTGGTTCTACAATTTCATCCATCAAATAAAGTAGTTTCAAAGAAGGAAATGCTATAAACACTAATATAATTGCTGGAATTATGGTCCAAACAATTTCTATTGTGGCTCCTTCTACAAGATAGCGATGATAAGCTCGGCCTGTCAATCCTCTTATAATTAACCATAATACAACTGTAATAATAGTAATTAAAATAAACATAATCTGGTTATGAAGGAATAGAATTTCTTCCATAACAGGACTAGCAGCATCTTGGAAGCTTAGTTGAAATGGCTCAGCCACGTCACGTAGAAGCGAGGCCTCTAATAATGCATTAATTGGAGTTTTCATTCTTCTCTAGCCCTGCTACTTTGCTGACACACCCAAAAGCTTTCCCGGAACTGAAATAGTATTAATAGGAACCACTATACTTAGTACTAGGTACTACATGTACTATGTACTTGTTTACATAACTTGGGGTGTTCTCACCTACTTTAGATTACTTTTAATCTAGAGTAAGCATGAACAAATATCTTACACGTTGGCTATTTTCTACTAATCATAAGGATATAGGTACTTTATATTTACTATTTGGTGCTTTTTCTGGGATGGCCGGGACAGCTTCGAGTATGTTAATACGGCTAGAACTGTCAGCTCCAGGTAGTATGTTAGGAGATGATCATCTATATAATGTGATTGTAACAGCACATGCTTTATTAATGATTTTCTTCCTGGTAATGCCAGTAATGATTGGGGGATTCGGAAATTGGTTTGTACCAATTATGATTGGTGCACCTGATATGGCCTTTCCTAGATTAAACAATATCAGTTTCTGGTTATTACCGCCTTCTCTAATCCTATTGACTGGTTCTATGTTTGTGGAACAAGGGGCAGGTACAGGCTGGACCATTTATCCTCCATTAGCAAGTATTCAAGCTCATTCAGGGGGAGCAGTGGACATGGCCATATTCAGTTTACATTTAGCTGGGGTATCTTCCATTTTAAGTTCTATTAACTTTATAACTACTATAATTAACATGAGGGTTCCTGGTATGAGTATGCATAGGTTACCTCTATTCGTATGGTCTGTATTAATTACTACTATATTGTTATTGTTATCTTTACCAGTATTAGCGGGTGCAATTACAATGTTATTGACAGATAGAAATTTTAATACAACATTCTTTGACCCTGCGGGAGGAGGAGATCCTATTTTATTCCAGCACTTATTCTGGTTTTTTGGGCACCCCGAAGTCTATATATTAATTCTGCCGGGATTTGGTATCGTATCTCAAATTATACCTACATTCTCCGCTAAACAGCATATTTTTGGTTATTTAGGTATGGTCTATGCTATGATTTCTATTGGAGTATTAGGATTTATTGTTTGGGCCCATCATATGTTCACCGTTGGTATGGATGTCGATACTCGTGCCTACTTTACTGCAGCCACTATGATTATTGCTGTTCCCACTGGGATTAAGATATTTAGCTGGCTAGCTACTATATATGGGGGAAGCCTACGGCTTGATACACCTATGTTGTGGGCTATTGGGTTTGTGTTCTTATTTACCATTGGTGGTTTAACTGGAGTTATATTAGCTAATAGTTCATTAGATATAATGTTACACGATACTTATTATGTAGTAGCTCACTTCCATTACGTGCTATCTATGGGGGCCATATTTGCCATATTTGGAGGATACTACTATTGGTTCGGTAAAATTACAGGTTTTAGTTATAATGAGTTATATGGTAAGATCCATTTCTGGATTATGTTTATCGGAGTTAATTTAACTTTCTTCCCCCAACATTTCTTGGGTTTAGCTGGGTTACCTAGAAGATACTCCGATTTCGCTGATGCTTATCAAGATTGGAACTTAGTTAGTTCTTGCGGAGCTGTAATAGCACTAATAGGAATTATATGGTTTATATACTTGTCTTATGAAGCATTAGCAGCCGAAAGACCATTTGAGGGTTGGTCAGCTTCGTCTAGCTCATTAGAGTGGTCTTTATGTTCTCCGCCTGCTTTTCATACTTATAATGAATTACCGTTTGTCTATCAGAGTAAATTGAGTCATGGGGATGATTTACATGTTATTTCCACACTACTCCTTTGACCTTGGGGAGTCTATAAGGCAATGTGTTCTTCTAATACATGCAAGGCCCTGTATAGGGCCCTACTGGTGAGGATAAAATGGAGATTATCTCGGTTAGCGTATTAGAATAGGTAAGATAGTGGCCCACCTGGTCGAAGATGCGTAGTATAGCCACACTTTCACTGAAACAAGGGGAAGACATTTTGGCAGCAGTAGAGAATATTGTGCAATGGGTAAACGCTTGACACAGGGTTTCACACTGAGGTCTGTCTAACTAAGTGCCAGCAGACGCGGTTAAACTTAGAGGCCCAGTTTTTATTTCGCATTAGGCGTTAAAGTATGTAGTGAAGCATGAGGACAAAGTAAGGTAAACCTCTTGGTAACGGTAAAATGTTTGAAGCAAGAGTGGAAGTCCGAAGGTGAAGACTCCTTACTCCGTTCATGGTATGTCCCTAGAGGATCCTGAAGGTCCCTACTAGGTAGGCTCCGTTCATGAAATACGAAAGCTTGGATAGCAAACAGGATTAGATACCCTGGTAGTCCTTGCCCTAAACTTATACAATAGCTTTATTAGCGAATAACCTTATTGTATGCCTGAATACTATGATCGCAAGATTGAAACTCAAAAGGCTTGGCTGTTCACTGTTTGAATCAGAGGAGCGTGTAATTTAATACGATGATCCGCGTGTCACCTTACCATTCCTTGAAAGCGGACCACCTATTAGGTAGATAGTCCGCTCAGGCATTGCATGGCCGTCGTCAGGATAACAATAAATGTTATCCCTAACCCTATTATGGATTAAGTCAGGTGTCATGGTCTTTATGGAATGGGATATTATGCGCTACATTCTCCTGTACAATATATACACAGTAAATTAGGAGGCGGAGATTCTCTGAAACGGGAATCTTAAGTAGGATTTGATAGTAATCGGGAAGTAGAGCGTTCCGGTGAACTCTAACCCAGTGTTAGCACAAATCGCCCGTCGTCCCCTTCAAGTTAAGGATACGAGACGCCCCGCCATAGGCGGGGTTATCCCCCCTTTTCGAGAATGGGTAAGTCGTAACATAGTAAGGGTAAGGGAACTTGTTCTTGGGCCAAGCGACTTCGTAGCTACCTAGCAGCTGCAGGCTACGTTCAATACGTACTTGGCCGCCCTCTTAGGGGTAATAGGAATGCTTCGCCAACGAAGTATACTTAGTAACTAGGATGATGAGTACTATTATTTCAATTATCTTTAAAACGCTTGCAATAATAATACCTTTGTTAGTGGCTATAGCTTATTTAACTTTAGCAGAAAGAAAGGTATTAGGATATATGCAAGCACGGAAAGGACCTAATGTAGTTGGTGTTTATGGATTATTACAACCTTTAGCTGATGGATTAAAGTTATTCACCAAAGAGATGGTTATTCCCAATCATGCTAATCTATCGGTTTATATTGTAGCCCCGATTCTATCGCTTACCTTAGCTTTTTTGGCTTGGGGGGTTATTCCTTTTAGCCCGGGTATCGTACTAGCTGATATTAATGTTGGAATCTTATACATATTTGCTATCAGTTCCATGGGGGTATATGCTATCTTAATGTCTGGTTGGGGAAGTAATTCTAAATATGCATTTTTAGGGGCTATCAGAGCAGCAGCTCAAATGATTAGTTATGAAGTGTGTATAGGGCTTATCCTAATATCAGTAATATTATGTGCGGGTTCTCTTAATATCACTCAGATTGTTTTAGCTCAAGCCGAAATTTGGTATATAATACCCCTATTTCCAGCTGCTTTAATGTTCTTTGCTTCGGCATTAGCTGAAACTAATAGGGCTCCTTTTGATCTTACCGAGGGAGAATCAGAATTAGTATCTGGATATAATGTAGAATATTCAAGTATGTCGTTTGCCCTATTCTTTTTAGCTGAATACGGCCATATTATTCTAATGAGCTGTTTGATAAGTTTATTGTTTTTAGGTGGTTGGACACCTTTCACAGGAATTCTAGGAATGGGTTGCTTAGCCCTTAAAACTACGGCAGTAGTGTTCACATTTGTGTGGGTACGAGCTTCTTTCCCCAGAATGAGATATGACCAACTTATGTATCTATTATGGAAGTCTTATTTACCTTTCAGTCTTGGTTTAATCGTTTTAGTTTCTGGTCTGTTGATAGGTTTGGATGCAGTACCTTGTTAGCACTTACTATAGGCACTACGTGCGTATTTTGTAGGTACTGAGGTATTGGGTTGATGTACACAAGTTGCCACTAAGGTACTTGTTAACTTTGTACTTATGTATATCCCCGTGCATATGGAATCACCAAGCAAAATGTTACGAATAAGAACTCAACATCCATTAATCTCTATTGTGAATGGGATACTGGTCGATCTGCCGGCCCCCTCTAATATTAGTTATTTATGGAATTATGGTTCTTTATTAGGGGCTTGTTTAGGTATTCAATTGATTACCGGAATATTTTTAGCTATGCATTATTGCCCTGATGTTAGCTTAGCTTTTGACTCAGTTTCCCATATTTTAAGAGACGTTAATTATGGTTTTATGTTAAAGTACATTCATGCTAATGGGGCCTCGTTATTCTTTCTTTGTGTGTATATACACATGGGCAGAGGACTCTATTATGGAAGCTACATGAAAATGGACGTCTGGAATATAGGGGTTATAATATACTTAATAATGATGTTAACAGCCTTCTTAGGGTACGTGTTACCTTGGGGACAAATGTCCTTTTGGGGAGCCACAGTTATTACTAACTTCTGTTCTGCTATACCTTATGTGGGCACAGAGGTTGTTCAATGGATTTGGGGAGGATTTAGTGTATCTAACGCGACTCTTAATCGTTTCTTCTCTTTACATTATCTTTTTCCTTTCCTTATAGTTGGACTAGCTGTATTACATGTTATTAGTTTACATACAGACGGGTCAAATAATCCTTTAGGCATTAGCTCTAATATAGATAAAGTTACTTTTCATGTTTATTATACTTATAAGGACTTGTTTGGGATTATGGTACTTGGCTTTATTTTAGTTATAATTAGTTATTTTATGCCTAATGTGTTAGGTGACCCTGAGAATTTCATTCAAGCTAATCCTTTAGTAACTCCTGTTCATATACAACCAGAATGGTACTTTTTATTCGCGTATGCCATACTACGCTCTATACCCAACAAGCTCGGGGGGGTCTTGGCTATGGTATTTAGTATCTTAGTGCTATTATTATTGCCCTTTATTCATACTAGTAAATTAAGAGCCCTAACATTTAGACCTTTAGGTAAAATAGCATTTTGGTTTTTAGTAGCTGATTTTATGCTATTAACCTGGATAGGAGCTAACCCAGTAGAGGAACCTTACGTTATGATCGGTCAATTTGCTTCCATATTCTACTTTTGTTACTTCCTATTACTAATTCCCCTATTAGGTTGGGTAGAAACCAAATTGCTCCGGATGAAGTAGTATGGGTCGTTGTTAATAGTTACACCTTTAGGTCAGCTATACGCGCCTTTTGGTGCCAGCGTGAATATGAATAGTCTATTTATGATATTCTCCTTAGGAATAGTTGGAGCTAGTCTTATGGTTATATCTACGCCGAATCCTGTTTATTCAGTATTCTGGTTAGTTATTGCCTTTGTTAATGCTGCTGTTATGTTTATATCATTGGGATTAGACTATATAGGCTTAATATTTATAATTGTCTACGTAGGAGCTATCGCTATTTTATTCTTGTTCGTAATTATGTTAATTCAACAGCCTAATAAGGTAGATTCTCAGGATCACTCGCATTTCTTACCTGTGGGATTATCTGTGATATTCCTATTTTATAGTTTACTAACCAATAGCCCTAAATATATCAGCAGTACCCACAATCCTGTTATAGGATCTAGGACTAACATAGGGGCAATTGGAAGTCATCTTTATACAACTTATTATGAATTAGTGTTAATTGCTAGTTTGGTGCTACTAGTCGCCATGGTAGGGGCTATATTATTAGCTCAACAGCCTAATACGCCTTCTTTATATAATTTCCACGGAGTACCATTACGTAGTAGGCAAGATCTCTTCCTACAAATCAGCAGAGAGCACCTTTAGGTGCCTTCTGGCCAAGTGCTAACGCACGTCTCCGTTTAGGAACATGGAGTTCAAAGGAATACTAATACTACTTATCGTTAGCGGGACATTATCAATTTTAATTTTAGGGGCATCTTATCTGTTAGGAAATAAACAACCCGATATGGAGAAAGTGTCAGTATATGAGTGTGGGTTTGATCCTTTTGATAACCCGGGAAATCCCTTCTCCGTTAGATTCTTCTTAATTGGCATCTTATTTTTAATATTTGATCTTGAAATATCTTTCCTATTTCCCTGGGCTGTTACTTATATGAGCTTACCCCTATTTGGATATTGGGTTGTTATGTTATTTTTATTTATTTTAACTTTAGGGTTAATTTATGAGTGGATAGAAGGAGGCTTAGAGTGGGAGAACTAGCCCCCACAGGACCTACAGCCCTCCACATAGGTTAGCGCATGTCCTATTTAATATTATCAATTGTCATCTTATTAATCGGAATCTTAGGTATTATTCTTAATAGAAGCAATTTAATTATTATGTTAATGTGTGTGGAACTAGTCTTACTGGCCTCTACTATTTTGCTTCTTTTTGAGTCTCGTGTGCTCTATACGCTTTTTGGTCAAATTTTTGCGATTATGATTTTAACTGTCGCAGCTGCCGAGTCTGCTATCGGTTTAGCCATTATGGTTAACTATTACCGTTTACGTGGTACAATTGCTGTTCGAGCCTTAAATTTATTAAGAGGTTAACTCCTAATTAAAAAATGAGCCAAGTACCTGTGCAATATTTCAACTTAATGGAGGAGAATTATTCTAAGTATGGGTTATCAGTAATCCAGCTTATCCAGATTGGTAAGTTCTATGAACTTTGGCATGAGCCTAATGTTCCCCAGCTTCAACAAGCATACTCTCAAGCTGATCTATTAGTTGAGTCGTCCATACGAAGTGAAAGTACCGTAAGGAAGAATTATACGCCCATTGAACAAGTTGCCTCGTTACTTGATATGAGAATAATATCACCTGGTAAAAGATCCCTGCTTCAAATGGGGTTTCCTATTTATTCCCTTACTACTCATTTAAGCACCTTGTTGGATAAAGGTTGGACTGTTGTAGTTATTGATGAATTAGTTACTGGTAAATCAGGACCCAAACAACGCGCAGTATCTCAGGTTTATTCTCCTAGTTGTAATTTAGAAGACTGTTCGGAATTATCTTATGTGATATCAATTTATATTAAAGATGACTTACTAGGTATTACTTTATTTTCAGCCATGAATGGACATAGTATAATGTTTCCTGTCTATTGGGTCGACAGAGACAAAGTAGCTCGATTATTAATCAGCTATCGTATTAAAGAAGTAATAGTTTGAACGGACGTACCCCAGGAAGTGTGTGTAGCAGGAGCCGATTCAGGGATACTAAATAAGATATATGGTTTGTTAATTGGTTGGAATTTATTCCCCTCTGAACCTAATGCTAGAATTGAAGTTATGGGGGAAACATTAACCGGCATAACCACCGGCTTATCGTGTTATTTATCTTATAGATACGAAAATGATAATAAGGAGTGGCTTTTGCTTCATATTTATTTGGACATTAACGAAGAGTGGTTTAATAAAAATTATCAAGAGTACACCCTTAGTAAAATATTTCAAAGCACTTGGACGGAAGATGTCAATCAGGTAAATCTGATTAGCCTTCTAGGAATATTACAATTTATTAAAGATCGAAATCCTAATTTTATTAAGAATCTCCAACTTCCTGAATGTTATAATTCTGTTGTTAGCCCCTTAAATTTAATACTATGTAATCGAGCAGAATATCAATTGGACTTATTGCCTAAAAAGGGTAAACTGGGTGGTTTACTTAATCTAGTTGATTACTGTTCTACTGCAATGGGTAAAAGATTACTCAAATTCAGACTTCTTAACCCCATCACAGACTATTCTGAATTAAATCTTCGTTATGAGGAGATTGCTACATTTAAACAATTACTTGATAAGCAAATCTTTGATAACTCCGAGTTAAAACAAATTAAAGATTTATCCTCTTTACATCGTCAATGGGCAATATGTGCCTCGAGTGATACTACTTTGCCATCTAAAAAGTTGAATCAAATTTACCACTCTTATTTGTCTGCTAATAAATTAATAGGGTCATTACTTCGCTACGCTGCTACGCATACCCCCCTACAATTGCCCCCTTCAGTCGGACCTCAATTGGAAAATTGTAGCGTGCAATTAGAATCGTTAATTGAGGAAATAGATAGATTTTTCCAGGTAGATAATCTTTGGGGAGATTTCAAAGATATATTACAGCCAACTGATAATCTAACTAATCTCCTCGCACAACAACAAACTTTAAGGGCCCAACTTACAGAATGGGCCGAACAAACTTCAAATATTGTATTTCAAGATACAATTTCTATCAAAGCTGAATATTTCAGTAAGGAGGGTTATGCCTTCTCTATTTTGTCTAAAAAGTTAGCTAAGTTAGAGCATTACTCCACTACAGCAACTAATACCTCTATTATTATATTAGGTAAAAGAGGAAATCATCATATAATTACTAATCCCACTTTTCTTAAAGTATCAATTGAATTAAGCTTATTAGAAGAGCAAATTGATATTTATGTTAAACAAACTTATAACCGAGAGCTTAAAAGACTATATTTCAATTATTCTGAACTGTTTTTACCCTTAGAAAATATAATTTCTAGATTAGATGTTGCATTAAGCGGGGCTATCGTGTCTATTAAGTTTAATTATACTAAACCTTATATAATATCCACGAAGTCTACTGAAGTTAAGGCTACTCACCAAAAAGCTAAGGGTTTAATAGAAACAACTAATCTACGACATCCATTAATAGAACAATTAAACACTCAGGAAGAATGTGTAGCTCACGATATTAGTTTAGAGGATAAAGGAATGTTAATACTCTCAGTAAATGGTGCGGGCAAATCTACTTTACTTAGAGCAATTGGGGTTAATGTAATCTTAGCTCAGGCAGGAATGTATGTAGCTGCAGATTCATTTAAGTTAAGACCTTACCACTATTTAATTACTCGTATTCTAGGGGGAGATGATCTTCATAAAGGTAAAGGTACTTTTGAGGTTGAAATGAGAGATCTTTCAACTATATTAAAGCTAGCTAATTATAACAGTTTGATATTAGGTGATGAGATTTGCCATGGGACAGAAGTTAGTTCCGGGGTAGCAATATTAGCTGCAACAATTGAAAGATTGACAGCTGCACGAACAAGTTTTGTTCTTTCTACTCACCTGCATCAAGTTTGTTCTTTACTTGTAGCTAATGCAATTGATTCACCAGTTCGGTGTTATCACCTATCTGTTATTCAGCGAGAAGATTTAGGTCTAATTTATGAGCGTAAATTGAAACCCGGTCCAGGGCCCTCTCAATATGGCATCGAAGTAATGGGTCACATAATTAATGACAGAGAGTTTTATAGTAGTGCTTTAAAATATCGTAAACTTATTAATTGGAGGGGGCTATGCACCCAGGACCCACAGCCCCGAAGTGAAAGTACCGTAAGGAAGCCCGTAAGGAAGAATTCTTTAACAGTATTCCGTCCTTCTAAATATAATACTCAAGTTTTTATTGACTCATGTGAAATATGTGGAGCTCCAGCAGAGGCTATCCATCATATTAAACCTAAGAAATTATATACTAATGTTAAGGTGCGCTCCCTGAATTTGAATCGAAGATCTAACTTGGTGCCAGTCTGCTCAAGCTGCCATTTAGATATTCATAGAAATAAGATCTCTATTTTAGGCTGGAAGAGAACACCAGTACATAAGAAATTATATTGGGTTTATCTTAATGAGCCTTTAGATAGTGGAACTGAGTAA